AATATATGAAATACATATGAGCGGAGGAATAAAGATAAAGAGAATTTTCTATTCCAATTGGAATTTGCAACAGATCCAATTGGAACGAAATTCGAAATTGAGCAATTTTACTTAACTGAGTTAGACTTATGGAGTTTCGTATAGAATAGCAAACCAAAAAGTGATTCCATTTCGACTATTATTATGATATTAATATTCCAATACGATTGGATAACAGATACCGGTAAAATAACTAGATTCGGGATTTGATCTGTTCGATGAGCTAAAGTAAAGACCTAATCATCAGAAACAATCAATATAATCAATAGAAAGTTGATTTTTTTAGCATGTAGTTTTTTTTGTGACTTGAATTGTTAAGCTCAAAGCAAAATAGTTTGCATAGAAGAGATAGATTTTTATCTATTTTTGGTAGTAGAGTTCACATAATACGATTTAAGCGCATAATAAGAACATAAGATAAAGAAGGCCTAACCCTATACGGATATATATATCTATCTATATGTGTCTCTCTTTTTATATTGCAGTTCTATCTATTTTGGACATCACATGTCATGCCCTATCAAAAGTTCTATTTTCTCTCAGAATTATGGACAGATCAGATATTCGATTAGTTATCTGTGTAAGAATTTACAGTCTGGGGTTTACATATATTCCTAATTGTTGTTATAATTGAAATTGAGAAGGATTTTTTTTATTGAAAAGAATCAATACTGATTCCTTACTTACATATCAATTTCCATTTTCTGCTATCCCTAGCATTAGAAAAATACAATTGGAGATTCAAATCCAAGAATTGTTTATGAATTCACATTCAATAGTTAATGGTTCCAATTTGTCTCCTTTTGTGAATGAAAATTGACATTTTGTTTTTTATTTCGGGAAAGGCATTTCCATATTTTATGGTTTAAGTTTAGATAGTATATGTTTTAAGATACTATAAAAATTAATCGAAAAGATAGATCCAATCCAAATCAAAAACAAGGAAGGATTTCTTTTATTTATATTTCATTTAAATTCATTTTTCATTTAAATTCATTTAAAGTAAAGGGATTAAGATTAAAAAAATGGGATTTAAAGATGTTTCAAGATGCAAGTAAAAAGGGAAAGGGAATATTTTCGTCTCTTTTTTTTAGCACTTTGGCGACATGGCCGAGCGGTAAGGCGGGGGACTGCAAATCCTTTTTCCCCGGTTCAAATCCGGGTGTCGCCTGATTAACAAAAGACGCAAAATACCTATTTTTTTATGTTTTGTTGATATAATTTGTCAAATTTGTCCACAACAGAAGAAGTCGGAGGAAAAGGACTCTTGATACTCCCTTGATTCTAACCATCTGAGGGTTCTATTTTCTAGAGTACTGTAAATTCTTTTAAATTCTTTAGGAGTCAAGGAAAGTTTATAGTAATGAAAGGAAATCCGTAAATCTTGATATAATAGTCTGCCCAATACTTACTACTAATGTATAGGGACTGTTTCTTGATTGAATGGCGAGATAGAAAATCGAATTAGTAGTTGTGGAAAGCGCGGAAGATACTTTGTATACAAATTCATAAAAATTCTTGAGTACTTAGGAATTTAATCAATCTAATATCGATTGAATAGATAATTGGATTTTACTTATACATATCTATTCTATTTTTTTACATACATTTTGACTTTTCTATTTTTATATAACGTACAAAAAGAAATTCTTTCTTTTTGGTTTAGGTAATTCCTAGTCAAGAATGGAGTAGGTTGTCTTCAAATTGTTTTCCAGAGAAAATCGAGAAACGTTAAGGATTAGATCAACTAGAAAGGGCTATGTAAAAAAAAAAAACGAAATAGGAGTATGTAATAGATAACGATCCATTTTAATTCTAGACTTTTCGATTTTTTACTTAATGAAGAACAACAAAATAAAGACTAGGTCTTATTAATCTTATATCTTAGTCTTATTAATCTTCTGTCTTAGTAAGATTTTATTAACACTTCCAACTTCTCAGGGTTTTGCCCTTATTTTGTTTTTCTTTGTCCTTGTGTTTAATCTTTTCCAATTCTACTAGCAATCCTATAAGAATTTCTTGCAATATAGAAGAATTTCTTCTAATTCATTCTATTTCTTGAATTCTTTCATCAATGGTATTGGGCAAAATCCCTTTTTTGACTCTGTGCCGGCGATTCTATTATTATTAGTATTAGTGAAGAATAATGGAAAATTTATTTCATATTCATATAGATAGGAGACATAATTCACATGGATATAGTAAGTCTCGCTTGGGCTGCTTTAATGGTAGTCTTTACATTTTCCCTTTCACTAGTAGTATGGGGAAGAAGTGGACTCTAAGGATACTATTAATTGAGTTCAGAAATCAAACTGTACCGATTCTTTTAGAGATCGTTCTGCAAAGACTTTTTTAATTTAACTATTGAAATTGAATTTTAATTCAATTGAATTAAAAGGATCTTCATTATATTCGATTATATTCGGGTGGAGTAATGTATTCTATGAATAATATATTAATAATATATGAATAATACCCTTTTAATCTAAGATATCTTATCTTCTTCGACAAGTCACATATTGCGCACTTAGTGCTTAGTTTAGTATTTGTTTTATTATTTTAATTTGATTTTCAAAATTGGATTTATGCTATATTTTATTGACTTGACTCATTTCATATCATGATTCAAATCTTTAAAAGATTAAAAAATCTGTGAGGTTTACTTTACTAATCTTTTTCCTCGACACCGGAAAAGGTTTTTATAGAATTCTTTTCCTTGGATGATCTGTTAACTGCTCAATCAATTCCTTCTGCCTTCTTCTTCAAAATGGTAAAATTCAAAATGGTAAAAAAAGATTTCTTGATTTTCTTTTTTTAATATATATGTTCTTTTATTTATATGTTTATATGGCCAGACTCTTTTTTTTTCCTTTTCATTTATTTTTATTCTTTCGTTAAATGCGATTCCGTAATTTCCATTGAAAATAATCAGAAATCTAGGAATTTGAATTGTAAGAGTAAGAGTTGCTTTTCGACTATTTCAGATTAATTGGAATCAACACAAATGAAGAAAAAAGAAATAGAATTGGGGGTTTATGTACATTACATAGAGATAATTGATTTCTAGATATATGAATATGGATATAAAGATGATATTCTAGATTGATCTACATTAAGTATATTTTTATTTAAGTATATATTTGTATATAGTACAACTGTATACACTAGAATAACAAAAATAGATAGTATGGTAGAAAGAAAAGTTTTCTTTCTACCATACTATCTGATCTCATAGAATACTGCTGATTCTAGTCCGCTCATTTCATCTAAAACGGCGAAATTGGAATCCTTTTCATTTTCTAATCGCCGATATTAATAAGAACTAAGATGATATTAATAAGAACTAAGAAGTCAAGTTTCATTCAAATTAATCACTTTGACTGACAGTTTTTACGTATATTATAAGTAAAAAGGCAGTAGGAACAAGAATGAACAGCGCAGTAGCAATAAATGCGAGAATATTTACTTCCATAGTCTCACTCTTTCGTTTTTCTTTACTTTGCAATAACTCGGGATTTAATCCCATAGAGATGATAAATCTTTCACCTCTAAATTCAATGATATGAATTACATCTCGATGATATCGAATCGAATCAATATCATGAATAACAATATCGGAGCTATCAAATCGATTTATCGTTGATAATTGAATAGTATAACATAGAAAGATCGTTTATCCATACCGAATCCAAAAATGGATTCCTGGTATAATCGAGAATTTTTTTTTACTTTATTTTTATTTTTCATTCTTTTCCATTCTTTTTTTTCTATAAAATTCTCGCCTTCCTTAGTACAATCCATTTGTCGAAGTCTCATCTAACCGTGTTTTTTTATTTTGAGACTTAGACTCGTTATAAACAAACCCAAACAAAGAAACAATAGAAGCAAAATGGAGAAAGGGGAATTAAGTTCTAAACTCTTTGTTAATGATCTAATCTTATTGTAAGTAAAACAAAAAAAAAAGTGTGATAAAGACAAGGGCAAGTACAGTATAAAAAAGATCGACTATTCTACCAAATTCAATTTTATTTGTATCGTATAAATACAAATTCGATTTGTGTATGGACTGCCACGAAAGATATGGTACTCGATTCGATTTCATTACACGAATCGGTAGAAATCAAAAAAGTCAAACTCAGTATGGTATCTCTTGGAATCCTGAATATAATGTTATCTATGATTGCACTAATCCATATATGTCTTTATCAATCGGTACTAGTTGAAGAACTGAAAATTCCCATATTTCTATTTGCTTTGAATTCCCATATTTCTATTTGCTTTGAATATTTCTATTTGCTTTGATAAGAACTGAAAAACGAAAATAAATATGAAAATAAATAGAAAAAAAGAAATAGAAAAAAAAAAGAAATAGAAATAAGAATAGAAATAATAAAAAATAAGAAAAAAGAAAAAGAAAGAAATGGAAATAAGGTTCCCTTTTGAAATGAAATTATACTATTTGTCCTCGTTTGACAGAAAATGGAGAGAGAATTTGATATATATATATTTTAGTAAATTATTGAATTTTGATCTGTCGGGACTGACGGGGCTCGAACCCGCAGCTTCCGCCTTGACAGGGCGGTGCTCTGACCAATTGAACTACAATCCCAGAGAAATGAAATAAAGTATAGAGCATACATATTCTTATGATTTCATTCAAACCCTTTCTAGTTAGATTTTAGATTGGAATTGCCACGTTGTAATAGAGACGTGAGTTTTCTATTGCTAAACACATGGATATAAACTTTAGCGATAACGACACGGATTACTACTCATTTTTTCATTATGTCAAATCCAAATCGATTGATAATCAATCTTTCAATGAAAAAAGAGTCTTTTTTTCTTTCCATTTCTCTTTTTCTTAGACTTTATACTTACAAATCCTGATATGAATCTGGATCAAGAGCAAGATCCGAAGTTGTGGAAAAAAAAAATAGAGCAAATCAAATAAATAATAAATAACAGGTAAAAATATATCAGAAATTTTGACTTTTGTCCGCTTTTTTACGTATCAAGCATTTCAAGAGAACAAAGGGGTTATACCATTTCGTGGTGGATCAGTGAATTATTGGGCCGAGCTGGATTTGAACCAGCGTAGACATATTGCCAACGAATTTACAGTCCGTCCCCATTAACCGCTCGGGCATCGACCCAGGAAGAATCAACTCCAGACTTATTATATTAACTTAATATATTTTAATATATTTTATTTATATTAACTTAATATATTTTATATTAAAAATCCATGATCAACTTCCTTTCGTAATACCCTACCCCCAGGGGAAGTCGAATCCCCGCCGCCTCCTTGAAAGAGAGATGTCCTGAACCACTAGACGATGGGGGCACAGTTGCCCGACCGTTAGCATATTATGCTCATAGTATGAACAGTTTTTTGAAATTGTCAATATAACGAAATAGTCTAATTAGATTTGAAAGATCTTTCCGTCTTTCATGATTATTTTTGATTCGTCATTTCTATTCATGAATTATTCATTCTAATATCAATTGGAATTTTGATTATTATTTTTTTTTTTTTTATTAATTCTTTTTTTTTACTAATTATTTTGTTTTTATTTTAATTTAAAAAATATTTTTAAATATTTAAAAAAATATTTAAAATAATATATAAAATAATATAATATATATTTTAAAAATAATATAATATATATTTTAATATATAAAATAATATATAAATATAATAAAATAGAATATAAAAATAGAAAAAAAAAATAATAAAATAGATAAAATAATAGAAATCGAAGAAATAGAATAGAAGAATAGAAATAATACGAAAGATTCTTTCCTTTCAAGGAACGGAATGGTTGATTTCCCAGCAAGCCGTAAAGGAGGGTTAAACCCCACTTCTTCCGCTTTCATTCATTGATTACCTCATTGGTAAGTAAGGGGGATGGGCATATCTCTATCGCCGACTATATTAATAATATATATATATACTTATTAATTTGAATTTAATTAATAATAAATATATTTACTTTACATAGATTTGATTTATAATCTAGTTCCCTAGATATATGTTGTCCGCATAGTGGCTCATTCCTGAATTGGATCAAATAGGCCCTTTTAACTCAGTGGTAGAGTAACGCCATGGTAAGGCGTAAGTCATCGGTTCAAATCCGATAAAGGGCTTTGGCCTTTTTTTTTTTCAAAAAAACTCCAGCGGTAGTATTTTTATTTGATTTGAAAGGACAATAGAGATGTTGTTGATATTTGTAATAAAAAGAAAAATAAACAAAAAACTCTAATAATTCATTCTAAAATTTATATATTATTATATAATTTTAGAATGAATTTTAGTATAAGAATTATAGTTATAAAGTTGAAGATTTGTTTATTATATTATACTGAGATTATATTATACTGAGATAAGCTTACTGAGATAAGCTGGTTCTTAAATTGCGAAAATGAAATTAACCGTAAAGTTTAGATTAGAAATCAACAAAAGAAAAAGTAAGTGGACCTAACCCATTGAATCATAACTCTATTTACTATTATGAATATTAAAATTCGATATAATGAAATTGGAACAGTAGATCCGCTATCCGCTTTTTCTTTAATTTTCATATTTTTTTTATTAGACTCTGAAAAAATTTGTCGATATTTCTGATTCAATTTTCTTGTTTTTGTACCTAGTTATTCTATAGGAATAAATAGGAATAAATCACTATTCCCTTCTTCCGCAGAAAAGTTTTTTTGAAGTGACAACATAAGACATATAAGAAAGATTTAAAATATCGTTCTTTAATTCCAGACCAAAAAAAAGATCCATTTTATATTGATAGTTTTATACGTATATAAGATTTATCTTTTATGTTTATGTATAAATAGATAATCAAATTTATATATCTATCAGATAATGGTTTCATGGACCAAGTCTTTCCATATCGATGCATACACAATATTTTTATTACACCAAGACAATATAATGCAGAATAACTAAAAAAAAAATTCATGGAAAGTTTCCTATTATTTATTATTATTTAATATTGCATTGAATTAAATAAGAATTAAATAAGAGGAAATCCCCTTTTTCTTTTCTGACAGATAAAAAGTAAATAGAATAAAATATTTGAAGTGTCTTTCTTGCCTTGGCCTGTGAAAAGACATATTCTGGGGTTTTAGTTCATATTCTATTCATCTGAAGGCAAAAGAAATAGAATAATAGAATAAGAAAGGAAAATCTAATAAAGAAAAAAATAAATAAAATGAAAGAATAAAGATAAAAAATAAGAAATCAAATTAATTAAAATGAATATTGTAGTCGTTTACTGCATATGCATATAGAAATTCGAAAAGTACAAAATATTGATTTTTTCATTTTAAAAATCAATCTGACTAACAAGATAAGATCCACGAATAAGATTCGTTTTATAGAATGAGAGGATTCAGTCTGAGGAGCAACTGGTAAGGAGGGGTAATCCCTTGTTCCTTGAATCGCTCTTT